AGCAAATTGTCGATAAAACTCCAAAATGGCATTTTCTTTTGACCCTATTTTTTTTTTATCCTTATCATTTAGGAAAGAAACGAAAATTTCAGGATAACAAACATTCTCTAGAATTTCGCTTAAATTCGAACCCATAGCTGATGATAAAACTAGAATAGATATTTTCTGTTTCCTACTCACACGAGCCCATATCCTTGCTTTTCTATCAATCTCTAATTCTAATCTACCCCCCCAGTCTGATATTATGGTGCCAGTATAGACCGAAATTCCGCTAGGGTCCAATTCTGAACGGTAATAAATACCAGGGCTTTGCAATATTTGATTGATTACAATTCTGTATATTCCATTTACTATAGAAGTTCCCAGAGAATTCATTAAAGGAATGTTTCCAACAAAAATAGTTTGTTCTTGTATGTCCCTACTACTTTTCCAAATTAATCCCGCAGATACATATAATTCAGCAGAATATGTAAGCGATTCATATACAGCATCTTTTTCGTTTATCAAGGGTTCTAATAATTGATATGTTTCTACAAATAATTGAAATTCAATTTCTTGATCTGTATCCTCAATTTTTGGAAACTTAAAAAGCCCTTCTGGTAAGCCCCGATCAATGAACCTACAAAACCCTTCAAATTGTATCTGATTCAATCCAGGTAGTGTAGACATTCCTTCATTTCCATCCCCAAGCATTTTCAATTTCCCCGTGAATTTTATCGAAAAATATTCCACCGATTTGCTGCCATTCTTCATCAAATCACATGAATCAATTTAGCAATACTGGAATTTCTGTTCTTTATACTGAATTACATGAAATTTTAACTAATCCCGTGTATGAAATACCTATTATGAAAAGAGGAATAAATAAAATAGAATTTTATACTCAACTTCGAAGGAAGGAATTTGCAACAAAACAAACAGATAGAATCTAAATTATAATCTCAAAATGGAAATGAATTGAAAAATTCGACCCGGATTTCAAGATTTTTTTCATTTTAAGGAATATAAAAAAATGCATCCCGGTTCTATCATTATTATGATATTCCATATTCCAATTCAATTGGATACCAGAAAAAATGAATTCGGATTGTAAATTGCAGTCATATTTGTTTGGGACAACACATAACATGTCGTGCTTCTCCCTATTTTACAATTTTTCTATTCAATAAATTGAATAGAAAAATTGTAAAATAGGGAGAAGCACGACAATTTCTTGATAATTCCGTTCCGCATAGTATCGGTATTATATATATATGGATGGATAAGATACCCGATTAGATAATATCTGTGTAACTATTCAAATTTATGTTCTAGGGTTTACATATATTGACAGTTGCTGTTATAATTGGAATGGAGAAAGTTTTTTTTTCAATAAAAAAGCAATATGGATTGGTTATGTATCAATTTTCTTTTCTTATCTCATTAAGAAAAAAACCATTTTAGATTCAAATCTTAAAGAATAATTCATAAATGAATAGTTAACGGTTGCGAATTGTCTCGATATTTTTTTTTTTTTTCAATAGAAAAAAAAGGGGTATTCTCATATACTTCATATATTTATATATCTATATCTATTTGGCGGCATGGCCGAGTGGTAAGGCGGGGGACTGCAAATCCTTTTTCCCCAGTTCAAATCCGGGTGTCGCCTAAGCAATAAGACATTTGAAATGAAATATTGTATTACGTTTTTTATAGAAAACTTTTTTCCAATAGAAGCAAGCTAGGGAAAAGGAGTCTTGAGACTTTCGTTTGATTATAAATTCTAAGCATCAGTAGGTTTATTCTAAAAAATGCTGTATGTAAATATTTTCGTCTCGGATTCAAGTAGTGAAAAGGAATCCATAAATTTAGAAATGATAGTTCTTTCACTACACAACTATTGTAGTGTCCGTCTACTGACTGGGTCTCGAATTAGATTGGATAAGGATAAGTTGGATAGGGAATTCCATTTTTAGTTAGAGAACGGGCGGAAGAAAAACCTTGTATACAGACTGATGGAAAGTCTATTAGTGCTTCCACATTTCATTAATATTAGTTAGATTAGTTAGATTGAATAGTTTTTAATTTAGCTAATTCGCTTTCTTAATCTTAAAAGTATATATATATATAATTATATAATATAAATATAATTTCTTATATATATAATTTAAAATATTTTACAAAATTTTTTTATTCTAAAATCGAATAGAAAAAAGAAAATCTTTCTTTTCACTAACCTCTAGTAAAAAAAATGAATAGGCAAGCTATCTTCCGATTATTTTAGTTTTTTTAGAGAACGAATCGGGAGACATTACGAAATTTTTTCAAATAGAAATAAGAAAGAGTATAAGTATGCAAATGAATCTGTCTTGATTCTTTTTTTTATACTTAATGAAATTACTTAATGAATTAATGAAATGGGGGGGTAAAACAGAAATCTTATTATTCCTACCTGTTAGTAACATTCATTTACTTAAAACTTCCGAGGATGTTTCCGGATGTGTTGTTTATGCTTAATATTTTCCTATTTTACTAAAAATCATATAAAAAAAACTTTTTAGATGTTCTAATAGAAAGGATTCTTGTTTTTCGTCAATGGTGTTAGCCCTGAATCCTTTTTTTGACTCTCTAACAGTAATTCCGCTATTATTATAGTCTTTTTAGTGAATAATACAAAAGAAAATAATAGAAGAAAAATTTTTGAATAATAATTAAAAAATTCCTTCATATTTTTAGAGATAGGAGACAAAATTTACATGGATATAGTAAGTCTTGCTTGGGCTGCTTTAATGGTAGTTTTTTCATTTTCTCTTTCCCTCGTAGTATGGGGAAGAAGTGGACTATAGGGATACTCAAAATTGAGTTAAGGGATCAAAGTACCCATTTTGTTTTCTACTTGGGTTTTTCAATTTCTTAACTTTAACTATTGAATTAAAGTATTTCATTTATACTAATTAATTGAGTTCAAATATAAACAAATATAAAATAGATCTGCATTTCAGGGTTCTATTATATTCTAGTAGTGTAATGTATTCTATGTATATGTATATTATAGAAATTGAAAATACTCTTTCAATCAAACAAAGATTTGAATTATATCTATATTCGTATTTTGAGAAAATCAAGAGAATCCAATAGAATAGGAAATTGCTTCCTATTCCAACCGAATTCTTCTTAAAATTTCTCTTTCGATGAACTGACGCTTAACCAGGTTTTATATATATAGAAAATGGGGGACCGCGTAATCCCCATTCCTGCCCCCCTTTTTATTTTTTTAATATGATACCGGGATTGTAAAAAGAATCCGAAGAATAAGAGTTGTTTTTTGATTATTTCAGATTCATTGGAATCAATACAAATCAAATAGATGAAACTAAAAAAAAATTGGACGCAATTCTCAGTCAGATAGTAGAAATCAAATATATTTGATTTCTACTATCTGGATTACGGTGATTGTAGTCCGATCTTTTTTTTTTAGACTAAGACCAAAAATTGAAAACCTTTTTCATTTTTTTTAATCATTGATTACATTGATAAAAATGAAGAAGTCAGATTTCAGTGAAATTAGTCACTTTGACTTACCGTTTTTACGTAAATTATAAGTAAAAAAGCAGTAGGAACTAGAATAAACAGTGCAGTAGCAATAAATGCAAGAATATTTACTTCCATAATCTTTATTATGTTTTATTTCTCTTAAATTTCCAATAAAAAATTCGGGATTTAATCCCATAGAGATGATAAATCTTTCATCGATAATTAATTCAACAATGGTATAAATTGGATTTCGATGATATCAAATTGGATCAATATCACGAATAACAATATCTTAGTTATCAAATCGACTCATCGTCGAGAATTAAATAGTATAACATAGGAAGATCTTTTATCCATACTAAATAAAACAAAAAAACATTTTTTTTGATGCAATTCAAAATTTCCTTTCCTTCCTTATTAGAAATAATATTTTGTTTATCCATTTTATTCCCTTTCACACAAAAAATGAATAGATGTCTTTTTTTTGGGGGGGTTGGATCCATCGGGACTGACGGGGCTCGAACCCGCAGCTTCCGCCTTGACAGGGCGGTGCTCTGACCAATTGAACTACAATCCCAGGGAAAGGGGTGTACAGTATACATATTTTTACGGTTTCTTTCAAACGCTTTTCTTTTTCTATTTCGGATTCGAACCATTTTGCTGTAAATGAAAGAGGCGGATTTTTGTATATATTGATTGATATCTATATCGATATGCACTTTTGTGAGATCGACACAGATTACGAGCAATCTTTTTGTTATTGACAAATCGATTGAAAATGGAATCAATGAAAAAAAACAAAAAAATATTTTTTTGTTTTTTTAAATATTTTCCCTAGATTTTCTATTTACAGATCTTGATATGAATCGAGATTATTAGCAAGATTCGAATTTGTGGAAAGATAGAATACAGAAAAAAAAAGAATAGGGATGTTTAATATTTGGATTCTTCCGTATCAGAGCACATCAGTCATTTCCGGAGAACAATAAATGGGTTATATAACTTCATAGTGGATTGGCAAATTATTGGGCCGAGCTGGATTTGAACCAGCGTAGACATATTGCCAACGAATTTACAGTCCGTCCCCATTAACCGCTCGGGCATCGACCCAGGAACAGGAAGAATACATTTCAGTTTTTATTGAAAATTCATGATCAACCTCCTTTCGTAGCACCCTACCCCCAGGGGAAGTCGAATCCCCGCTGCCTCCTTGAAAGAGAGATGTCCTGAACCACTAGACGATGGGGGCATACTTGCCCGACCGCCATTATACTACGTTCATAGTATGAACAGTTTTTTTGAATTGTCAATATAATGGAATGATATGATTCGATAAAAAAAATTTTTACATCTTTCAGAATTCCATAGAAATTTTTGATTAATCATTTTGATTTCGAAAGAGAAAATCCTTTACGGGAATGATTGGTTTGTTGGAAAGGACGGTAGGTTAAAACTTCATTTCTTTCACTGTCCTTTATTACTAAGATTCGATAGGTATTAGGTATATTTATATCTAATCCTAAGCCGGGAAATAAAAAAACGATAATCAATCTGGAAATTGGGTAAATAGAGATCAACAAGTTTTTGAAATTCTTTTCAAAATAAAATACGAATTTGGTTTAGGGACAGGACAAATGGAATCCATTTATCAATGATTCGATGAAATATTTGAATTGGTGAGTACATTTATGTATCAATGAAATGAATTTGGTGTTATGATTAGAATGACTTCCAGACTCAATTTTGAAAGAATGTATTCCATTGATATTGGTCAAATCCAATATGAAAAAATTATTATTATTTTATTATATTCTATTCACTAGGTAAATACCATTTTTTGTTCTTTGATAAGTCATTATGCAAATTATATAAATTATATATTGATGTACATATATTAGAATCCCATTTATATAATTTATATAAATTTATATAATAAGTATACGCAGTAACAATTAGATGTACTAGTCATATTAGCTAGTTCCTTATTTAGGAATTGAATCAAATAGGGCCCCTTTAACTCAGTGGTAGAGTAACGCCATGGTAAGGCGTAAGTCATCGGTTCAAATCCGATAAGGGGCTTTTTACTTTTTTTCCAGAAATAAAGCAGTCGTATTTCTATTTTAAGGAAGAATCGAAATATTGTGGATATTTGGAACAAGTTTCTATTTGTAATAAAAAATCAAGTAATCATAGAATTTCATTAGAATATAGTAAAGAAAGAAATTAAAAAAAAAAGTGTAAAATTTTTAAAAAGGGAAAGATTAACAAAAAGTAAGTGGACCTAACCCATTGAATTATACCTATATTTACTATTCTGATATTCAAATTGGATAAAGATGAAATTCGAACAATGATTTTTTCATTTTCTTTTTAATACTTTTTTGGTTTAGACTCCCTAAGAATCTGTCGATATTTCCAATTAAATCTTCTTGTTCCTGTGAAGGTCCTATAAAAAAAAGGGCTATGCCCTTTCTTTACTCAGAAGGGCCTTATTCCAAGTTCCACCAAACAAGTTTTTATTCATTTGAAACATCTTTTTTTCCGAATACAAGAAAAAATTCATTTCAATTTCAATTATTTCTATAAGATAAAATCGATATAGATAGATTTTATCTTATAGAAATAATTGAAAAATACATTCAATTATGTCTTCGCGTATCAAATATTTTCTTTTCATATCGATGCGTACGATATTTTTCCAGCAATTAATGTATGTGAGACAGAAACTTTCACTTACAGTTTTTTCTTTTTAATATTGTATTTCATTTTTTTTAATAATTAATAAAATAATAATAATAATGAATAAAAAAATCAAATAATAATTAATAAAAAGAAAAAAGTGTAAATCAAATAGAAATTTATAAAATCTATGATCCTAGAGTAGTTCCCTAGACAAAATAGAAGTAAGTTCACAAACAAGATTCAAGAATAAGATTCTCTGATGAAAGGAGAGAAATATGTCTGAGGATCCGCTGGGTATAAGGAGTGAAAGAGGGGATCATTTGTTTCTTGAACAGTTCTTTTAAAAAAATTTTCTATCGGATTTTTGAGTCATAGGAGATTTTATGATTTATGACTTGGAGGATTTTTAAGAATAGAAAGGAATAACTACATTGAGTTCATCGATTTGCCCTAGATATCAATAGACTCATAAATTATTTTTTATTCGAAACCAATTAAAATTAAAAAAGAAGGGAAAGTGTACGAGAAAATTATCTCTCTCTATATATAGATAGATAAATGATAAAAGCCTCGAGGGTCCGTCCCATCCCTGAAAATGCTATGAGGTGTTGGGAAATGGTTGAAGTAGTTGAATAGGAGGATCGCTATGACTATAGCTCTTGGTAAATTTACCAAAGATGAAAATGATTTATTTGATATTATGGATGACTGGTTGCGGAGGGACCGTTTCGTTTTTGTAGGTTGGTCCGGTCTATTACTCTTCCCTTGCGCCTATTTCGCCTTGGGGGGTTGGTTCACAGGTACGACCTTTGTAACTTCATGGTATACTCATGGATTGGCAAGTTCTTATTTGGAAGGCTGCAACTTCTTAACCGCTGCAGTCTCCACTCCTGCTAATAGTTTAGCACACTCTTTGTTGTTACTGTGGGGTCCTGAAGCACAGGGAGATTTTACCCGTTGGTGTCAATTAGGTGGTCTGTGGACTTTTGTTGCTCTCCACGGCGCTTTCGCATTAATAGGTTTCATGTTACGTCAATTTGAACTTGCTCGATCTGTTCAATTGCGGCCTTATAATGCAATCGCATTCTCTGGTCCAATTGCTGTTTTTGTTTCTGTATTCCTTATTTATCCACTGGGTCAGTCTGGTTGGTTCTTTGCTCCTAGTTTTGGTGTAGCAGCTATATTTCGATTCATCCTCTTTTTCCAAGGGTTTCATAATTGGACATTAAACCCATTTCATATGATGGGAGTTGCTGGTGTATTGGGCGCGGCACTACTATGCGCTATTCATGGTGCCACCGTAGA